TAAAAAACTATGGTTCTAGAGAAAATAAAAGTGTCAACTAAGACATTGCAATGGAAGTGTATTGAATCAAGAACAGATAGTAAACGCCTTTCTTATGGACGCTTTATTCTCTCTCCACTTCAAAAAGGCCAAGCCGACACGATAGGCATTGCGATGCGAAGAGCTTTGCTTGGAGAAATAGAAGGAACATGTATTACACGCGCAAAATTTGAAAAAATAACACACGAATATTCTACCATAATAGGTATTCAAGAATCAATACAGGAAATTTTAATTAATTTGAAAGAAATTGTATTGAGAAGTAATCTATATGGAACGTGTGATGCATCTATTTCTGTTAGGGGTCCTAGATGTGTAACTGCTCAAGATATCATCTCACCACCTTCCGTAGAAATCATTGATAATACACAGCATATAGCTAGCTTGACGGAACCGATTGATTTCTATGTTGAATTACAAATTGAGAGGAATCGCGGCTATCATATAAAAACACCAACTAACTTTCAAGACGGAAGTTATCCTATAGATGCTGTATTCATGCCTGTTCGAAATGTGAATCATAGTATCCATTCTTATGGGAATGGAAATGAAAAGGAAGAAATACTTTTTATTGAAATATGGACAAATGGAAGTTTAACTCCTAAAGAAGCGCTTTTTGAAGCCTCCCGGAATTTAATTGATTTATTTATTCCTTTTCTACATACAGAAGAAGAAAATTTAGATTTCCAAAACAATCAACACAGGGTTTCGTTACCTATTTTCAACTTTCATGAAAAATTTACTCAGCTAAATAAAAACAAAAAAATAAGAACATTAAAATACATTTTTATTGATCAATTAGAATTTTCTCCCAGAATCTACAATTGCCTGAAAAAGGCCAATATAAATACATTATTAGACCTTTTGAATAAGAGTCAAGAAGATCTTATGAGAATAGAACATTTTCGCATAGAAGATGTAAAAGAGACATTGGGTACTTTAGAAAAGTATTGTGCAATTGATTTCTAAAAATGGAAACCTATTGGAATTTTCATTCTATCTTTTTTTCTTTCGAAAAAAAAATGACCTTTTGATTTTGAATTTTTAGCCAATACAGATTATTTTAAATCAATGCCGAATTTCTTTGACTAGATGTATCTAGGGAATAGTCGCTTCAAACTTTATTTTCCCTAGATACATAGGCCATATTATTTTACAATTGACTCAAGTTAAAAAAGACCTAAAGTTAGGGATTTATCAATAGGAAGTGTTGCCCCAATCCCTAACCAAAGAGACACTGCAGTACCAACCAAAAAGACAGTTGTCGCTACGGGACGACGAAATGGATTTTGGAATTTATTAACATTCTCCAAAAAAGGTACTGTTAATAATCCCGCAGGGACTGAAACCATTAAAAGAACACCTAATAACTTATTAGGTACTGTACGAAGTATTTGAAATACCGGAAAAAAATACCATTCAGGTAATATTTCCAAGGGAGTTGCAAATGGATCCGCCGGCTCACCAATCATTGATGGTTCTAGAACCGCTAATCCTACGTTACATGCAATAGTACCCAGAATTACTACTGGAAAAATATATAAAAGATCATTTGGCCATGCGGGTTCCCCGTAATAATTATGACCCATCCCCTTAGCCAATTTAGCTCTTAATACAGGATCATTTAAATCAGGTTTTTTTGTTATTAGGATAGGTAAATTCCTATGAATTCATCCCCCGAAGGAACCGGACATGATAATTTTTCATCATCCGGCTCGAGCAAAAAAAGTCTCTAAAAAAAAAAAAGAGATCTTTATAAAATCTATATTTTATTTTATGCATCTCCACAACAGTTCTCTGTAAGCAGAAATTTCTTTGATTCCCATTCCTCAATTCAACTATCCATTGCAAAGAATCTTGTTCTTACAGTCTTACAGGTAAATGCTCAATACCCAAGTAGGCTTACAAAAAAAAAGATTATGATCAAATGCTTCCTGGGGTGTCTCAGACCTTGCGATTGGTATTCATCTCCCAAATCTTTGAAAACTTTTTTTATTTTTACATACAAAAGGTTTACTTGTTACTAATAGACTCTAGCCTCTATTCTTCTTTAGATCCCTTCTTTTACTCCGATAGTATCATAGATCAAGTCGATGCAGAGGAAATGAATGCATTTCCATACTATTTAAATGATAAATTGATTTCGAATTAATAAGTGGAAATAAATAAAGCAGAATATTAATTCTCCCAAACCACTCATTTGACTGGATCTTACGGAGCCTGCTCAGGCAAAGCATGTTTTGGGGTCGATCATAGAAAAATTCTCTTCAAGCGAACCATCCTCTCCTATTCCTATGAATAAGTGAATAAGGCTTATACGGTGGTTGGAACAAAGACACATTGGATTGGCTTGTAAATTTTAATGTGGCAGAAAAGCGCATATATCTGCATGGCCTAATCAATACTTCAAGTCACACACTCCCATAATCCATTTTATTTTTGGAGAATTCCCTGCAACTAG